TACCGAGCTAAAATAAGAAGCCGAGGGTTCTAGTAAACCAAAACCATCATTTTATAGCTATTTTGGCTTCAATCTCCCCTTTTTAAGCGAAAAATTTGAAGATTTAGTTACGATTGAAAATTTTGTACTATTATCCATAGATCTTTTATTCATACTCATTTAATTGGAAGAATTGAACCAATCAAAAAAAATTATGCTTCTCGACTCCATAATACAATTTTTTTATGAAAATTATAATTGTCTTTTGGATAGAAATCGTGATAATGTATATTTTTTCCTCAAATGTGCTATTGAGGGATAAAGTATTAAATCTTTTTAAGAAATAAAGTTTTTGATCGGAATATGAAATATGAAAAAAAAAAGGAAAGACCCCTTAACTATTGAAGTTGTTAATAGAACGAATCACACTTTTACCACTAAACTATACCCGCTACATATTCATTATTGGATATAAATGGGCCTTTTGTCCAACAAAGTAATTATATGTAGTCAAGATAGCATCAGAATCATGAAAATTTCAGCATTAACACGTATTTTGTTCCACCGTGGGAAAACTTAAAAAAAAAGAATAGGTAAATAGCAAAAAGTTTAGTCAAATTTCAATAGTGTCAATAGTGTACTAAAGTTATAAGTATTTTATTTTTTGAAACCTCTCTTCATTTGAACCATTAGATTTTCTGAATTTGGGTAAATTGGGCCTCAAACTTTCAAACTTGTCCTTTGCTTTGAACAAGTAAATGATTTATAGTATCATTTTAAAAATATGTGTGTGTTTTTTTTTTATTCTTTCTCTTATCAGATATATTTTTTTATTCTTAAATAGAAAATTTATAAAATTAAGAAATTCATTAATGGAAAACAAATTTCATTCTAAATGAATTTTGAAGTTCAGTATTATATTCATATTCATCTTAATAATTCCCTTAAGAAGTCTTAATATTAAGAAGAAATAAGTATTAATAAAAAAGAAACACGAAAAATCTTAGTACTATATACTATATACTATAAAGACTCTTACTAGTACTAGTAAGAGTACTAGAACACTTTTACTATTTTTTACTATAAAGATTCAATATTCTAAATTTAGACTCTAATTTACTAGAATCTACTAAATATACTGAGAATAGAAATAGAATCTCTAAGATTAAATTAGTAAATTTTAAAGATTAAATATATAAATATATATAAATATATAGTAAATTAAATATTAAATTAAATATAAATTAAATATTAAATATATAGTAAAAATATATAGTAAAATATAAATATATAGAAATAAATATATAGAATATATTAATTCTATTAATTATTAAATTAAATATAGTTAGATATAAAGAATAGTTTCAATAATTTCTAAGATAATCTATCTATTAGAATCTTATCTAATTTAGAATAATTAGGAATGGCAATGAAAATTATTCTTCTCGTTTCAATAACAATTTAGATTTGTCGGAACAAAAGAAGTACTGGCCCGGCCAGTACTTATACTTAACCAGGCCGGGGAAATGAAGCTTTTGTTTTGTACAAAATAAAAGAAGTAAGGTATTCTTTCTATTCGAGAAATTTTTTTTGAATCATTGAAGTAAAATCAAAATTGTTATCAATCTTGACTTCATGTGTTAAATTATATGATAAATTTCCAATTTTGAATGGGGAGAGATGGCTGAGTGGACTAAAGCGTCGGATTGCTAATCCGTTGTACGAATTATTCGTATCGAGGGTTCGAATCCCTCTCTCTCCGACCCCCCCCCCCGATCACTTGAGATTTTATAATTGGAATAATTTTTGATTATTCTTTATTTATGAATCTTTTATCTTTATCTAACATCTATTCCATTTCTTTTCTTTATACATTTACCTATGAAAAAAGAAAGTAAAAATGAATCTCATCTCTTTTTTTATTCTTTTTATTCTTCACGCCCAGGATTACGCCCCGGATCATTAGATAAGAATCCGAAGATGAATAGAGAAACAAAGAATATTACTACTGTGTAAACGAATAGTTTAAGAGTAAGCATTACAAATCTCCAAGATAAGATAAGATCCTTTTTTTAAGGAAATAGATCACCTATTTTACGACACATACTATCGCTCTAAAGATGAAAAAAAAAAAGAAGTTTTTTTGAAATTTATTTTTATGAATTTTTTTCTAATGTAATAAGATTCGTATTTTTTCGTTACCAAAAATTTATTGCCATATTCATATCTATTTCATATCTATAATTAAGTAATTTTATGGGGTATGGGATCTTATAAAGGAAAGGTTAGAACAAAAGAAATAAGCTGGTTAGCTTTTTAAAGAAAAGATAAAGTAAAGAAAAGATAAAGATCATCGCCCCCTTACCTTATTCAATATTCAAATTGAATTTCAATATAAAATACCAGACTTTTTGAATCGAGGGTTCCTAATGTCTAGACTTATCTGAATCTTATTTATGATCTTATTGATTTTCAGAATAAAATCTCATCTTTTTTTTATCAAATAAATTATGAATTGAATAGAGATTAGAGATTCAATTTTTATCGGAAACTTACAGCAGCTTGCCAAATAAAGGCTAAGAGAAAAAAGAGTACAGGGATAATTGGCATAATGTCTATGATTGGATTGAAAAAGGCATAAGCCTCGGGCAATTTGGCAAAGAAAAAACTACTCGAATAAAGGGTAGAATTAAGACAGATACAAATTAAACAAAAGATATTAAGCATAACAAATATTCTTTTCTTGTTCTTAAAGTTAAAGATTCAAATTAAATTGAAGAATAAATTATCAGATTGGATTGAGTTGTTTTTCTGAGGGAAAATTGAAAATAAAAAAGGCAGATAAAAGAAAGAAATTCTTATTTTTCTTTGACTTCTCCCCAATCAAGAATCCTTCCTTACATTATCCAATCAAATAAGAATACAAGGAATTCTATTTTCATAGAATATCTTAATTGAATTCTAAGTAATGATCAATTAATCTTTTTGATTCTCTATCTATTATGTTGAATCCTAGCGGCAACATGTCCTATATTTCTTTAGGTTGGTTATTGACGAATAACAAATATTTATCTTAGTTTTTCTTAGACCAAAAAGAAATGGGGCGTGGCCAAGCGGTAAGGCAACGGGTTTTGGTCCCGTTACTCGGAGGTTCGAATCCTTCCGTCCCAGATCGTTCGCATCAGAAACAAAAAATTCTTCTCGATTGAAATTGAAAATTGAATTCAACAATTCTTTGTTTTTTTTTATGATGGAGATGGATGCGAAAAGATCAGAATCCGAGGATTCTGATTTTATCTTTGATCTTACCTTACACGAAATTTTTTATACTTTAGAATAATGAAAACAAAGAAACTCTATTCTCAAACTATCTCTCTGTTTTAAATTAAATGAAAATCAGATTCAATTGGAGATGGTAAAAAAAAGTAAATCATAATATTCAAATCATAAAATTATATTTCATAAATATAAAGAAAAAATGAGAAAATATGAATATATTAGGATATATTTAGATTAGAATATATTCATACATAAATACATAATTATTACATAAGATTACATAAGAATATATATTGTCTATTTGTATATTTTTCTTATTGAGAATATCTTATTATTCTCTAATTGACTCTAATTGAATATTTATGAATATTTCAATGAAATATTTAGTTAAATAAAAACTTTTATCCATTCATGGGGATTTCTTTTTCATCTGAATGAAAGTAAAGCCAAAGAATTTTTTTAGGTTTATAATCTTTTTTATTTTAAGAAAAAGAATTTCTGATGGACAATCCTGAAAGATTTGTTGAAGATGTAAATAAGTTTGCTTAAAACTGATTTGTTTTTTTATGTGATATTATTCATATGAGAAAATATGGAGGTAATTTTAAGTGAAATCCTTTCTGGGTATAGACTGAATCTATAAGTCTATAAGTGTAGATTCTTATGTATCGGTTCAGCCAATGACTATTCATTATTCCATATTGAATCAATTGCATATGGTTCCAAATTAAAAGAAAATTAGAGGGATGTTATGGTAAAACTTCGTTTGAAACGATGTGGTAGAAAGCAACGTGCGACTTGAAGGACATGATTGGCTGTGGATTCTGACATCCACCATCTTCTATACGAATAAAGATGCTCTTGTCTCGACATGATTTGTTCTGCTAGGAACCTGATTGAATTGGTCTTGGGTTGCTAAATAAAGATACTAATGGTATATGGTATATATAAAGGTATAGCATATGATGGAGCTCGAGCAAAAAGAATTGATTCTTTTATCGGGGTAATAATCTAGGGTTAGTGACAATCAATAAGTTAGATCAACTTTGTAAAAATATCATCAATATCTAAATTATAGATATTATAGATAAATGGAGAGGTTCAAAATTGAACAAGTTTGAAATGAAAAAAAACCAAATTTGTCGAAATTTTAAAACTTTTTTGATCAAGAGTGTATCACAAAGGAATAAAATGATTTTTCCCTTTTCCATAGAAAAAACAAAAGGTATGTTGCTGCCTTTTTGAAAAGGAGTAAAGATCACCGAAGTAATGTCTAAACCTAATGATTTAAAAAAGCACAAAGAAAAGACAACAAATTCCGGAACAAGGAAACACTTTTTTAACTTGTCTCAACAATTGGATCAGAATGAGTAAAAAAAAATAGATCTGAAAATAGACAAAAAAAGAGGTTAGAGACAGCTCAAGAAATTTTAAGGACTTCCTTTTGAACTCTTTTAAAAATACCCAACTTGAGTTAGGAGTATAAATGAAATTTCTTTTTCTGTAAAGAAGGAAAAAAAAAGGCTCAAATTTCAGTCTAATTCTTTATAGATCCCTTTCTCTTTCTATTTCTATCTATATAGATAGAAATAGAAATTATAGAAATTAGAATCATTTTTTCTTGAGCCGTATGAGGAGAAAACTTCCTATACGTTTCTAGGGGGGCATCTTTTATCTACATCTATCCCAATGAGCCATCTATCGAATCGTTGCAATTGATGTTCGATCCCGAAGAGAAGGAAGAGATCTTCGAAAAGTGGGTTTTTATGATCCGATAAATAATCAAACTTATTCAAATGTTCCTGCTATCTTATATTTCCTTGAAAAAGGTGCTCAACCCACAGAAACTGTTTATGATATTTTAAGCAAGACAGAATTCTTTAAAGAATTTCAAATTTCTTTTGATAAAAAAAGAAAAGAAAAACAAGAATCATGAAGAAAAAAGTATAGGATAAAGAGTACCTATCTTTGTTTAATTCTTTATTCAAAGTTTCTTTTTTTCTTGTTCTATTCATACTTATTTTATTCTTCTTTTTCTTATTTTTGTGGAACCCCCCAACAAGGGGGGTAATCTTTCTTCTTGTATTTGTATTGTATCTTTCTTTTTTTGATTAAAGAAAGCCGCTATTTTTCTATCTATACCTTTTTCTTATTCCTTCTTTTTTTTCACTCAAAGTTTTATTCTTTATGTTGTGCTAATCCAACACAAATTTCCATAGAATTTCTTGAATTTTGTTTTCTAAAAAGTCCATTCATATTGACAATGGCGTATCAAACAAATATAATTTGATCGTATATAAATAGATCTTTTTATCCCCATTCCCTATTGGCTCTTTCCTTCATTTTAGTAAAATGGATGAGTTTGCTTAATTTTTTTTCTTTCGATCATATCTACACTTCATATTGATCCGGGTTGCTAACTCAATGGTAGAGTACTCGGCTTTTAATTGCGACTATGATCTTTTACACATTTGGATGAAGAAATTCGTCTAGACTATTGGTATAGTTTATAAGACCGCGACTGATCCTGAAAGGTAATGAATGGAAAAAAGAGCATGTCGTAAAAAGAATAGAAAAAGAAAAAAAAAGAAAAATTCTAGTACTCATAATATAAATAGAACAAGAATTTTTCTTTTTAGATTTTTAGAACATTAGTAAAGTATTTTGGGTCTAGTGAATAAATGGATAGAGCCTTATGGCTCCAATTCGAGTAAGACAAAAAAGCAACGAGCTTCCCTTCTTAATTTGAATGATTACCCGATCAAATTACTAATTATACGTTAAAAATAGATTAGTGCCTGATGTGGGAAAAGGGTCTCTTGTGAGACCATTGATTCTTTTTTTTATTAATCCTAATTATTCTTTATTGTGGATTGTAGACGGATGTGTAGAAGAAAGAGTATAGTGATAAAAAATTCTTATTTCCAAAGTCAAAAGAGTGATTGGGTTGCGAAAATAAAAGATTTTTACCCTTTTTTCTTATTGTTATTTTCTTTCTTTTATTATTCTTCCTATATTCCTAGTTATATTAACAAGTAAAAGAAAATCAAATTAGATAGAAAGGGAAAAGAAAAAGATCTGTAGATTGGGCTCTTTGTCTCCGGGGTATATATTCTTTCTTTGTTCTTACTTTTCTATAATTCTATAATTTTTTACTTCTTATATTATTCTTATGATTTTGAATAACAGTACAGTCTAAAAGTTTAAAAAGTAGAAAAAGTCTATCTTATTTTAGATTCTTTAAAATAGAAAAAATATAAAGTAAAAGTATAGACAGTGCATAGTATATAATAATACTAGACTATATTATTCTAATATTCTAATTTCTTCTAGTTAGAAGTTCTACTATTTTCTTATAAAGATTATTTTACTATAAGAGAAAAAATAGACTATATACAACATACACACATACGCCGTTCTGACCATATTGCACTATGTATTATTTAATAACACAAGAAATGCCTCTCTTTTTTGGTTAAAGTAGAAATGTATTTAAATAGCAGAATTACAAGGATATTTAGATTGAAAAAAGAGATATTTTGGCAACAAAACTTCCTATATCCGCTACTCCTTCAGGAGTATATTTACTCACTTGCTCATTATCATAGCTTCAATAGTTTGATTTTTTATGAACCTGTGGAAATTATCGGTTATGACAATAAATCTAGTTTGGTACTTGTGAAACGTTTAATTACTCGAATGTATCAACAGAAATATTTGATTTCTTCGGTGAATGATTCTAACCAAAATGGATTTTCGCTGTACAAGAATTCTTTTTCTTATCATTTTTATTCTCAAATGGTATCAGAAGGTTTTGGAGTCATTCTGGAAATTTCATTCTCGTCGCGATTAGTATCCTCCCTTGAAGAAAAAAGAATACCAAAATCTCAGAAATTACGATCTATTCATTCAATATTTCCCTTTTTAGAGGATAAATTATCACATTTAAATTATGTGTCGGATCTACTAATACCCTATCCCATCCATCTGGAAATCTTGGTTCAAATCCTTCAATGCTGGATCAAAGATGTTCCTTCTTTGCATTTATTGCGATTTCTTTTCCACGAATATCATAATTTGAATAGTCTCATTACTTCAAAAAAATCCATTTACGTCTTTTCAAAAAGAAAGAAAAGATTCTTTTGGTTCCTACATAATTTTTATGTATATGAATGCGAATATATATTCCTTTTTCTTCGTAAACAGTCTTCTTATTTACGATCAATATCTTCTGGAGTCTTT